GCGCTACCAAGCTGCGCCACATCCCTTTAATTGGTCTACAATGTCATTGTAAAGAATTCCTGTCTTGTTTTCTATACCCTTATTTTTTCGATTGATATACACAATGATATACACAATTTATTTTGCCATTCTTTCTTTTTGCTCTCATATAACTACAACATATAAAAATAGTCAAAGGAAAAATCTTATTTACATACATACTTATTTACATACATAAGAAATAGAGAACTTATTTTACTATTTCGGAAATGCTTGGTAAGAAAGGAGTTTTTTCTGTTTTCAGCAAAAAAAACAAGACTCTCTACCGGATCAATGTAGATTTCAATTTAAATTAGAGATTCTGTGTACAACTACAAGTGTCCCTTAACTACATATGCATCTGATCATATATGTATTTATTAGCATTCTGTATTTCATTACAAAAAAGAAGGAGGTTTTTTAATGCGAAATTTAAAAACATATCTCTCTGTGGTACCGGTATTAAGTATTCTATGGTTCGGGTTTTTAGCAGGTCTATTGATAGAGATTAATCGTTTTTTTCCAGATGCATTGACATTCCCCTTTTTTCATTCTAGTTATTGACACGGGAAGTTATGAAGAAGATTAGAGATACAATCAAATATCTGTGTGACTGACCCCTCTCCCCTTCTTTTCTCTTTTTCCCTTTTTTAGAATAAGGATGAGAGAGGAAAGAATAAAAATGTATTCGCCATTTTTGAAACTTGGGTTCACGTTCGAATTAAATTCAAATTAATAATAGAGGAATAGGAATAGAGCGTAAAATTTGGGTTTAGGGCAAAAGTATTATACAAGATACTTAACTTAAATGAAATACTCTACTAGGATTCGAAATATAGTTTCGTAATCATTGTATTACTTATTTTATAATTTACAATTTTTTTATTGATTGCAATGAAATCTTTTATAATTCGATTTCAAATTAGTAACTTTTATTTTTTTACTTCCTTTCTTCTTCTTCATTTTGGATCAAAAATAGAAGAGTTGAGGAAAAAAAATCCAAAGGAGGGTCATGGCCAAGGGTAAAGATGTCCGAGTAATGATTATTTTGGAATGTACCAATTGTATCCGAAACGGTGTTAATAAGGGCATTAACCGATATATTACTCAAAAGAATCGACACAAGACGCCTCAGCGATTGGAATTGAAAAAATTTTGTCCTTATTGTTACAAACATACAATTCATGGGGAGATAACAAAATAAATCGAACCGAGCACCTGTGTGTCACCCGTTCAAACAAGGGTAAAAGAGAATATTCTTTAAAAAAATATTTCATAAAAAATGGAATAAACAAAGCAAATCCTATTTATTAATTCTAATTCATTTTATATTTGAACGAAATAGTATTTTCGCGCTAAGGAATATACTAAACAAATCATGGATAAATACAAGCGACCTTTTTTTAAATACAAGCGACCTTTTTTTAAATACAAGCGATCTTTTCGTAGGCGTTTACCTCCGATCCAATCGAAGGATCGAATTGATTATAGAAACATGAGTTTAATTAGCCGTTTTATTAGTCAACAAGGAAAAATATTACCTAGACGAGTGAATAGAGTGACCTTGAAACAACAACGATTAATTACTAGTTCTATAAAACAAGCTCGTATTTTATCTTCATTACCCTTTCTTAATAATGATACTAAAAACCTATTGAAAAAGAAAAGAACCCAGTCGACTGCTAGAACTAAAAAAGGTTTTAGAACCCGAAAGAAAAAGAAATAGGCTTACTCTTTTTTTCTTCAATTGAATTTAAATTACAATCAGCATTCAAACACATTTTATTCCAAAAAGACGAGAATCCTGGTTTGATTATCGTATCGTAAGAATAAGAAAAATTGGAGAAAACTAAAAAATCCTTTTTTATTGAACGTTTTCATTCATTTTGACTATTTTATTATTTCTACTTTATTTTCCCGGACTTCATTCTACGGGGAACTCTGTTTAAATTATTCCGGTGCAGTTCGTACAATTAAATTCATTTATAAAATAAAAAATTCCTATATAATTTATAATCGGTAAAGTAAGGATTAAATAGGTAAACATATCGAGCTCTTAGTAAAGAAAGAAAAAAGATATGAATTTTAATAAATTCTTTTTAATTAATTATTTTTAATTAATTATTTTATTTTTTATTATAGGGTTTTCTAAAAATTCTATTAACCAATAGATAATAGATATAATAAAATAAAAAGAATAGGATTGCTATATAATGAAGGGGGGTATTCTATGTCAAAAAACGAAAAATTAATAAATGGGACTATTGCGAAAGAGGATGAGAAAAATGAAACTCCCGATTACCAGTATTACATAATTAAAGATTTGTGGGTTCAATGCCACATTTGTGAGGGAATGAATTATAAGAAATATTTTTTTGCGAAAAGGTATATTTGTGAATTGTGCGGATTCTATGTGAGAATGCCTAGTTCCGATAGAATCGATTTTTTGATTGATTCAAATACTACTTTTTTTCCTATTAATTCATATACTACTTTTTGTCCTATAGATGAAGACACTACTTTTTGTCCTATAGATGAAGACATGGTGTCGGAACCCGTTGAATTTCATTTCGAAGAAGAAGAACCGCAGGATGAGATAGCGAGTGAAGTCAAAGAAGAACAAGAACTTTTAGACCGAATAAAGGGGATCATCGATGAAATTGAAAAAAGTAAAATAAAATTACTAAGCAAAGAAAAAATACTTCTAGGCTTTCTAATTAGGATCGTAGGAATAGACCCTCTCTTAATACAAAAAATCTTAGCACAAAGAGGGATAGGCATAGGCATAGGCATAGGCAAACAAAAAGGTATGCTTCTAACACCTCTAATTGAGATAGGAATAAACCATCTCTTAATAAAAGAAATCTTAGCACAAAGAGGCATAAGTGAAGGCAAAAAAAAAGGTATGCCTCTAGCACTTCTAATTAAGATAGGAATAGACACTCTCTTAGCACAAAAAATCTTAGCACAAAGAGACATAGACGAAGGCGAACAAAACAGTATGCTTCTAGCACTTCTAATTAAGATAGGAATAGACACTCTCTTAGCACAAGAAATCTTAGCACAAATAGGTATAGGCGAAGTTATGCTTCTAACACTTCTATTTAAGAAAGAAATAGACACTTTCTCAGCAAAAAAAAAAGAGAAGACTGATCAAGATCGTCTCAATTCTAAAGAAGAAGATAAGATTGATCAAGATCCTCTCGATTCTTTTTATGTCATCGAGCTTACAGAAGAAGAGAAGTTTAATCCAGATCGTTATGATGCTTATTTTCGCTATCATAATTATGAAGAAGATTTTATAGAAAAATTTAAAAAAAAATTAAAAGAACAAGATAAGATTGATCGAGATCGTCTCCATTCAAAAGAAAAAGATAAGATTGATCAAAATCGTCTCGATTCAGAAGAAGAAGAAAAACTAGAAAAAGAAGAACTAGAAGAAGAAGAACTAGAAGAAGAAGAACTAGAAGAAGAAGAACTAGAAGAGAAGACTGATCAAGATCGTCTCGATTCAGAAGAAGAAGATAAGATTGATCAAGATTGTCTCGATTCAAAAGAAGAAGAAAAACTAGAAAAAGAAGAACTAGAAGAAGAAAAACTAGAAAAAGAAGAACTAGAAGAAAAAGAACTAGAAGAGAAGACTGATCAAGATCGTCTCGATTCAGAAGAAGAAGATAAGATTGATCAAGATTGTCTCGATTCAAAAGAAAAAGAGAAGACTGATCAAGATTGTCTCGATTCAAAAGAAAAAGAGAAGACTGATCAAGATCATCTCGATTCAGAAGAAGAACTAGAAGAAGAACTAGAAGAAGAACTAGAAGAAGAACTAGAAGAAGAACTAGAAGAGAAGACTGATCAAGATCGTCTCGATTCAGAAGAAGAAGATAAGATTGATCAAGATTGTCTCGATTCAAAAGAAAAAGAGAAGACTGATCAAGATCGTCTCAATTCTAAAGAAGAAGATAAGATTGATCAAGATTGTCTCGATTCAAAAGAAAAAGAGAAGACTGATCAAGATCGTCTCAATTCTAAAGAAGAAGATAAGATTGATCAAGATCCTCTCGATTCTTTTTATGTCATCGATCTTACAGAAGAAGAGAAGTTTAATCCAGATCGTTATGATGCTTATTTTCGCTATCATAATTATGAAGAAGATTTTATAGAAAAATTTAAAAAAAAATTAAAAGAACAAGATAAGATTGATCGAGATCGTCTCCATTCAAAAGAAAAAGATAAGATTGATCAAAATCGTCTCGATTCAGAAGAAGAAGAAAAACTAGAAAAAGAAGAACTAGAAGAAGAAGAACTAGAAGAAGAAGAACTAGAAGAGAAGACTGATCAAGATCGTCTCGATTCAGAAGAAGAAGATAAGATTGATCAAGATTGTCTCGATTCAAAAGAAGAAGAAAAACTAGAAAAAGAAGAACTAGAAGAAGAAAAACTAGAAAAAGAAGAACTAGAAGAAAAAGAACTAGAAGAGAAGACTGATCAAGATCGTCTCGATTCAGAAGAAGAAGATAAGATTGATCAAGATTGTCTCGATTCAAAAGAAAAAGAGAAGACTGATCAAGATTGTCTCGATTCAAAAGAAAAAGAGAAGACTGATCAAGATCATCTCGATTCAGAAGAAGAACTAGAAGAAGAACTAGAAGAAGAACTAGAAGAAGAACTAGAAGAAGAACTAGAAGAAGAACTAGAAGAGAAGACTGATCAAGATCGTCTCGATTCAGAAGAAGAAGATAAGATTGATCAAGATTGTCTCGATTCAAAAGAAAAAGAGAAGACTGATCAAGATTGTCTCGATTCAAAAGAAAAAGAGAAGACTGATCAAGATCATCTCGATTCAGAAGAAGAACTAGAAGAAGAAGAAGAAGAGATGACTTATAAAGAGATGACTTATGAAGAACGTTTCGATCAAAATCAATGGGATACAGGATTAACTGAGGCTGTTCAAACCGGCCTAGGCGAGGTAAAAGGTATGCCCCTAGCACTTGCGGTTATGGATTTTAAATTTATAGGAGGAAGTATGGGATCTGCAGTCGGGGAAAAAATTACCCGTTTGATCGAGTTTGCTAATATAGACTTACTACCTCTTATTATAGTGTGTGCTTCTGGGGGTGCACGTATGCAAGAAGGAAGTTTGAGCTTGATGCAAATGGCTAAAATAGCTTGTGCGTTATATTATTTTCAAGTTAAAAAAGAACTATATTATATATCAATCTTTACGTGTCCTACTACTGGTGGGGTGACTGCTAGTTTTGGTATGTTGGGGAATGTCATTATTGCCGAACCCGAGGCCTACATTGCATTTGCAGGTAAAAGAGTAATTGAAGAAACATTGAATATAGAAGTCCCTGAAGGTGTCCAAGAAACCGAACATTTATTTCATAAAGGCGCATTCGATTTAATGCTCCCACGTGAGTATTTAAAGATCATTCTGGATTTACTATATATGGTAAATCATTACACTTACAGTTCAATTCAAACATACTGTTCCATTTTTTTTTATTGTCATTTTATAGTCAACGAGACTTTTTTTGATGTATCGAAAAAAAATAAAGAAAAAGAAACTATGAAGCTTACAAAGAAAAATACTAAGAAAGAAAAAGATCCTAATAAAAATAAAAATAAACCTAGGAGAGAAGAAAAAGGTCCTAAAAAAAAAAAACCTAGGAAAGAAGAAAAACAGCCACTTGCTTTTCTCCCTCAAGATCTACCTGTAATTCCGAAACGATCTTTTAGGGACCAAGAGGAAATAAACGATCTTTTTCGAAAAGGAATATTAGTTGTGAGTGGCAAGCTTACTTTGACCTACGGGTCTCAAATTGCGAATATTATCCTCTATTTGGCTAGAAATCTACGTAAAAAGAAAGAGAAACGTAATCCTAATGTGCCTGAGTTTCTAGAATTGATTGTATGTAACTGCACTAGCGGATCTGGACGCGCTGCTATAACTGTTTATGAAGCAATGCAACAGCTGGGAGAGGTAAATACAATCGCCCTGGGAAGGCTTGCTTCAGTGGGAACTTTTCTCTTGCTTGGGGGAAAAGAGCGTCAATCATACGCTGACACTCAGATGAAGGTTAGTTACACTTCACAAATTCAGGAAGAAGGCAAACGTAGGTCTCGTATGCGTACCCATATGCTAAACATTTATCGAGAAAAAACGGGCCAATCTGACATTGATTTACTCCTAAAAAAACCCTATTGGATGTCAGCAATAGAAGCTAAAAGTTATGGAATTATTGATTCTATAATAAACGCCAATGACGACAATTCTGACGATGAAAACGACAACGACGTTTGACTTGCTAGGGTTGTGATTGTGAACGACTTAGCATAATATCAAGCAAAAAGAAGGTTGTCGCTACTGGACGACGAAATGTATTTGGGAATTTCTTAAGATTTTAAGATAGGAACTCTGTTAGCACAAAAAATGCGTTGTTCATCACTCAAAAGAAAGAAAACAATACTAATTCTTGCTCTAATCTAATAATCGAATTGCTATATAATAGCAGTAGGGTCTTCTATGTCAAAAAACGAAAAATTAAGAAATGGGACTATTGCGCAAGGGTATGAGAAAAAAGGAACTCCCGATTATCAATATTACATAATAAAAGAGTTGTGAGTTCAATGCTACATTTGTGAGGGACTGAATTATAAGAAAGATTTTTTTGCAAAAAAGTCTATTTGTGAATGGTGCGGATTCTATGTGAGAATGCATAGTTCCGCTAGAATCGATTTTTTGATTGATTCATATACTACTGAATTTGATTTCGAAGAAGAAAAAATCGAAGAAGAAGAAAAACTATAAAAAGACCAACTAGAAGAAGAAGAACTCGAAGGTATGTCCATAGTACTTGCGCTTAGAATACAGTTTTTATTGCAATGGTGCTAGAGCATCATGCACTTGCACCAAACGCAAAGTAAGTTCCTTCATTCAGAATGAAAGAATTCACAATGAATCAAATCTCCCCAAGTAGGATTCGAACCTACGACCAATCAGTTAACAGCCGATCGCTCTACCACTGAGCTACTGAGGAACAACGGGAACTTCTTCGTAGTGGCTCTATTTCATTCTATCCCATTCATTTAAAATATCTCTGATGGCATGATGATTGTTAAGGCGTGTAAATTTTTATGGTTTCATACACCGATTGACCCAGACGACTTGGTCCCTGTATTGGTTTGGACCTATTTGATACTCAATTTTCCATTCGTCTGGAGCTTGTATAGACGGTCTAGAAAATTTTAAAAAAGAGAAAAAGAACGTCGATGAAAGAAAGAGAAAGCGAGAGACAAGATAAAATGAGGTTGGAGACAAAGGCTTGACAAATCAGAATTATTCAATTAGAATATTATAAGTAATTCTAATAATTTATAAATGGTTAGTCTTTTTTCAATTTTGATTAGGAAATTCGAAGAATTTGCATTTCTTTTCGAAAAAATTGTCATTAATGTAGAAACAAGCTCGTATTTTAT